ATAAAGAGGTTAGGTAGTAAAATGGGCTCTTTTCTTTTTATTGGGGATAGAGGGACTTGAACCCTCACGATTTCTAAAGTCGACGGATTTTCCCCTTACTATAAATTTCATTGTTGTCAGTATTGACATGTAGAATGGACTCTATCTTTATTCTCGTCCGATTAATCAGTTCTTCAAAAGATCTATCCGAGGAGTGAATGATTTGATCACTGAATATTCGATTCTTCCTTCAATTTGGAATCGATTCACAAGAATTCTTCCATTTTTCATATAAAAAAAATACGGAATCGGATCGTGATTAATTGTTTGATATTTCAGTACGTATATAGGATAGGGTCATCCTTTCTGGAATTTCGATAGAAGGATTCCTATACCAATGTTAATCAACTCCATTCGTTAGAACAGCTTCCTTTGAGTCTCTGCACCTATCCTTTTTTTGGTTCTCGCTTTCTGAACCCTTGTTTTCTGAAAACAGGATTTGGCTCAGGATTGCCCATTTTTAATTCCAGGGTTTCTCTGAATTTGGAAGTTATCACTTAGTAGGTTTCCATACCAAGGCTCAATCCAACCAAGTCCGTAGCGTCTACCAATTTCGCCATATCCCCTTATGAGACCGAGATCTCATTGTGATCCCATCCCCCTCTTTCATTTATTTATGTCGGAACCGTTGAATTCATTAGATACTGATTCCTAATATCGAAAAAAAGTCTACTCCTATTTTATTATTTTATTTTGATTTCTTGTCCATATTCTCTATCGGAAGACCCGTACTTGGTCCCATCAGAAATGATTCTATCATTGATGTATCTGCAATTCAATATGGATAGAGATATCCCACATATACATACCCTCCCCCCCTCTCATTTTTCCCGCGCGATTTTTAATACTGGAACGGTCGATATTCATTTTTTTTTTTCGTTCTACCTCCCCCCTTTCTGAATGAAACCAGCGAAATGTCTCATTATGATCTGGATTGCATCCTTATCTTATCCTTTCCTTAGTACCGATCTGCTCTAATATGATTAATCTAATCTGCTATAACTAACTGCTATAAATTAAGTATAATATATAAATTAAGAATTAAAAAAAACATTCTATATAGATATAGTTAGTTAGTTCTATTGCACTTATTTCTGTTATGTGAGCCCGCTTAGCTCAGAGGTTAGAGCATCGCATTTGTAATGCGATGGTCATCGGTTCGATTCCGATAGCCGGCTTTTCAATATTCCTTGATCTCAAGGAATATTGAAAAGACTCCTCTCTTTTTTTCTTTTAAAAATGTCGGGTCACCGATCTATTATGTCGTAGCAACTTCCAACTATGAATAAAAAACTGATTTGATTGGAGCAGTTAAATCTCTACACTACAGAATAAATCAAGAAAGGGGTCCTTCACTTCCTATATATACAAAATAATCCGGATATTGATACAATTCATCTCATTCTTCTTTTGTAGTACTTCAATAGATTTAGTTTCGTTTATCGTTTAGTTCAGTCTTAATTTAAGTTTATTCTGTAAAATAAAATTTTAACAAGGAGTCTTTATGTCTCGTTACCGAGGGCCTCGTTTCAAAAAAATACGGTGTCTGGGGGCTTTACCGGGACTAACTAGTAAAAGACCTAGACCCGGAAGTGATCTTAGAAACCAATCACGTTTCGGGAAAAGATCTCAATATCGTATTCGTCTAGAAGAAAAACAAAAATTGCGTTTTCATTATGGTCTGACAGAGCGACAATTGCTTAGATATGTTCGTATTGCCGGAAAAGCCAAAGGGTCAACAGGTCAGGTTTTACTACAACTACTTGAGATGCGTTTGGATAACATCCTTTTTCGATTAGGTATGGCTTCGACCATTCCTGGAGCCAGGCAATTAGTTAACCATAGACATATTTTAGTTAATGGTCGTGTAGTAGATATCCCAAGTTATCGCTGCAAACCCCGAGATATTATTACTGCAAGGGATGAACAAAGATCCAGAGCTCTGATTCAAAATTATCTTGATTCATCGCCCCGCGAGGATTTGGCAAAACATTTGACTTTTGACTCATCCCAATATAAAGGATTAGTAAATCAAATAATAGATATTAAATGGATCGGTTTGAAAATCAATGAGTTTCTAGTCGTAGAATATTATTCCCGTCAGACTTGAACCTAACTAAAATAACAAAGCTTCGGACCATTTTGCCCCCCCCCCTCTTTTTTTTTTCACCGAAGAAGGGGTTTGATCCGGATTTTTCTCCCATTCACGTATCACAAATGGATCCGCAGTGAGATTTTCATTCCTTTCCACTCTTTCCGGTATTTTCCGTACTGCAGTAATTAGGAATAGAGAATCTCTATCAAATAAGGGTCTTACTGTTGGAATAATGGTATCAATTGTTATTTGATTTGATACATTGTGGTCGGTTGGTGAATTAGATGAAGGTACGGAAAGAGAGGGATTCGAACCCTCGGTAAACAAAAGTCTACATAGCAGTTCCAATGCTACGCCTTGAACCAC